TTGACAGTAATATATGTTGTATATGTAAATCCTAGATGTGAAAATAAGCATAATTCATCTACGAAAGGGTATAATATAAAGACGGAAATCTATATGAAAAATAAAAAATAAAGAACAAAGGCCAATAAGATCGAAATAATGAATCATAAATCGAGTTCGGGTTCGAATTCCATAAGTAATATAATATGGATCTTTTTTTCTATAATGATAGAGAAATGAAACACATTTATTCACGATTTCATTTACTTGCAATTTTTTTTGAAAAAAAAAAGGATTGGCTGAACTTGAAAATTGACTCATTGAATGAGTAAACGATTGAATCGGATTCGGTTGGGTGGTACCAACTAAATCGAGTGCTATCTCCCATTTATCTCTTATTGAATTAACTGATCAACTTGCTATCGGACATTTATTTTCAATTTGGTATTATTCCAAAAAGGATTTCGACATATTTCACTTTATTATAATTATGAGAATCAATCCTACTACTTCTAGCCCTGCGGTTTCCACACTTGAAGAAAAAAAACTAGGGCGTATCGCTCAAATTATTGGCCCAGTACTGGATGTCGTTTTTCCCCCGGGCAAAATGCCTAATATTTATAACGCTTTGGTAGTTAAGGGTCGAGATACTGTCGGTCAGCAAATTAATGTGACTTGCGAGGTACAACAATTATTAGGAAATAATCGAGTTAGAGCTGTAGCTATGAGTGCTACAGATGGGCTGATGAGAGGAATGGAAGTGATTGACACGGGAGCTCCTCTAAGTGTTCCAGTCGGCGGAGCTACTCTCGGGCGAATCTTCAACGTTCTTGGAGAGCCTGTTGATAATTTAGGTCCTGTAGATACTCGCACAACATCTCCTATTCATAGATCTGCGCCTGCCTTTATACAGTTAGATACGAAATTATCAATCTTTGAAACAGGTATTAAGGTGGTAGATCTTTTAGCTCCTTATCGCCGTGGAGGAAAAATCGGACTATTTGGGGGAGCTGGAGTAGGTAAAACAGTACTCATCATGGAATTGATCAACAACATTGCCAAAGCTCATGGAGGCGTATCCGTATTTGGAGGAGTAGGAGAACGTACTCGTGAAGGAAATGATCTTTACATGGAAATGAAAGAATCCGGAGTAATTAATGAAAAAAATCTTGCAGAATCAAAAGTAGCTTTAGTCTATGGTCAAATGAATGAACCGCCGGGAGCTCGTATGAGAGTTGGTTTGACTGCCCTAACTATGGCAGAATATTTCCGGGATGTTAATGAACAAGATGTGCTTCTATTCATCGACAATATCTTTCGTTTTGTCCAAGCAGGATCAGAAGTATCCGCATTATTAGGGAGAATGCCTTCTGCAGTGGGTTATCAACCTACCCTTAGTACAGAAATGGGTTCTTTGCAAGAAAGAATTACTTCTACCAAAGAGGGATCTATAACTTCGATCCAAGCAGTTTATGTACCTGCGGACGATTTGACAGACCCTGCTCCTGCCACTACATTTGCACATTTAGATGCTACTACCGTACTATCAAGAGGATTAGCTGCCAAGGGTATTTATCCAGCAGTAGATCCTTTAGATTCAACGTCAACTATGTTACAACCTCGGATCGTTGGCGAGGAACATTATGAAACTGCGCAAAGAGTTAAGCAAACTTCACAACGTTACAAAGAACTTCAGGACATTATAGCTATTCTTGGGTTGGATGAATTATCCGAGGAGGATCGTTTAACTGTAGCAAGAGCACGAAAAATTGAGCGTTTCTTATCACAACCCTTCTTCGTGGCAGAAGTATTTACTGGTTCTCCAGGAAAATATGTTGGTCTTGCAGAAACAATTAGGGGGTTTCAACTGATCCTTTCCGGAGAATTAGATGGTCTGCCCGAGCAGGCTTTTTATTTGGTGGGTAACATCGATGAAGCTACCGCGAAAGCTATGAACTTAGAAGTGGAGAGCAATTTGAAGAAATGACCTTAAATCTTTGTGTACTGACTCCTAATCGAATTATTTGGGATTCAGAAGTGAAAGAAATCATTTTATCTACAAATAGTGGCCAAATTGGTGTATTACCAAACCACGCCCCTATTGCCACGGCTGTAGATATAGGTCTTTTGAGAATACGCCTCAACGACCAATGGTTAACGGTGGCTCTGATGGGTGGTTTTGCTAGAATAGGGAATAATGAGATCACCATTTTAGGAAATGATGCGGAGATGAGTACTGACATTGATCCGCAAGAAGCTCAACAAACTCTTAAAATAGCTGAAGCTAACTTGAGTAGAGCTGAGGGTAAGAGACAAGTGATTGAAGCGAATCTAGCTCTCAGACGAGCTAGGACACGAGTAGAGGCTGTCAATGTTATTTCCTACTAGTCAATACATCAAAATAATCAAAAGAAGTTTTTTAGAAGTTCTTTATTATACACCACATTTAGATTCTGCCAATTGAAGACAATCAAGTCTAATCTGATACAACGAAAAAAAGAGGATGGGTAGAAAAACTTATTAGATACCGGAGTCAATGCAATGGTATCTAATAAGTTCTACCTACTATTGGATTTGAACCAATGACTCCTGCCGTATGAAAGCAATACTCTAACCACTGAGTTAAGTAGGTAATTTATCACCGCAAAAGAAGACCCATCACCTCGGGGATTATAGATAGAATATTATTTCTAAGCAATACCAATCTGTTAACAGTAAACGGATCAAAGAGTTATCATGTGAGATTAGGGAATATCCATCTTGACAAGAAATTATCTATATGTTAAGATATCTATGACAAGGGCTATAGCTCAGTTAGGTAGAGCACCTCGTTTACACGTGCGCCAATGCTTTTCAAGGGAGCTTATTATGCAATGAACATAGTTGATCTTATTGAAAAATCCATGTCTTACTCCATAGATTCGAGAGAACAATAGCCTGACAAATATTTGGTTCGGTCCGATTTTGGTGCGAATTTAGGTGCCAAATCAAATAGAACCCGTCATTGATTTGATAGTTGATAAGGTAAATACCCAGCCCATTCAATGCTAGGCATAATGAGTATAAGGGCTTCAAAAAAACCTCCTTTCATCCTATGAACTTTAAGGTGTATGAAGTCTCATATTTGACTCTTGCAGCGGAACGATAGAGACTCCATTTAACTTAGGTTGATCTAAGCCGAAGGCAGACCTAAGTCAAGGTAACCCTTCTTTGAAACACTTTGGTATTGCTACTAGATCTGAATACAAATAATGAATCAGAGCACATGGAGCCAGCTCATTATCTTCCTGTAAAGAAAAAATATGGTGGACTAACTGATCTTTACATCAGTTGATGAAAGAGCCCAATGCAACAAACAAAATGCATGTTGGGTCTTTGAAACAGTTCGAATCATTTCGATAATAATCAGTTTGATCTGTTTTACCGAGAAGGTCTACGGTTCGAGTCCGTATAGCCCTAATACATTCTATTTGTCTATTTTTGTATAGACATTCTATTTTTGTTTAGTATAGTTTTCATTTTCTCATTAGTACTTGTTTATAGACTGGACAGGCCAGACCATTGGTTGTTTCATAGAAATGAAATGAAAGCATTACCACATATTCATGTAAATACATAGGTACTTGAAAATAAAAACAATAATTCATTCCAATGGATCTAATCAGATCAGTATGTGTCAAATCTAGGACAAGAAAAAGAAAGAAAATATAATCGTTCGATGCATTAGATTGTGTTTACGTATTCGTATTTGTATAAAATCAATAGAAACAACGACGATCCTTTACCTGGATTTTAATGAAAAGAATACTTCGAATATGTTAGAAATCCCTAGACATTTTTTACCCCCCAAAAATTATTGGTTTTGATAATAACTATGTTATGTTTGATATTATTTTTTGATAATATTTCATTATCTTATTTCATTTTATTATTTATACATTACATAAATTCTATATTTACATATAATTTATATAAGAAATATATATTTCTAAATATAAAATACAAAGAAATAAATATAAGGAAATATCAAGAAAAAAACAAAAACATAGTATTACGTTTCAGAATTATGAAACATAGTTATAGTATTACTATTCATTAGAATACATTAGTAATAGAATATTCTATTAGGTTAGATTAGTATATTTTAGTATTTAATTAAATTACTTTTATTATTTAGAATTTTTTTATTTAATATTTTTTAATCTTATATCTATTTTTTTATAGAGAATAGAGAAAGCGAGACAAAGTGAGAGAGTTTTGCTTGTGTAAGAACGCCTTATTTCTACACCATATCTAAATAGAATCGAAATCAAAAACGGAATCCCGATTCCGTTGGATGAATCTCTAAACAAGACATGCCACGCAGCAAACAAACTCTGAACTATACACTTTGATTTGATTAAAATAAATTCTTGTTTCACCTAGGAAAACAAGTTCTGGATGAATTGACAATGCCAACTCGAATAATTAAGCATATTCCACATTAATAGGAGTACATTTATGTTTCTGCTTCACGAATATGATATTTTATGGGCATTTCTAATAATATCAAGCGTTATTCCTATCTTGGCATTTGTAATTTCAGGAGTTTTAGCCCCGGTTAGTAAAGGACCAGAGAAGCTCTCTAGTTATGAATCGGGCATAGAACCTATGGGGGACGCTTGGTTACAATTCCGAATCCGCTATTACATGTTTGCTCTAGTTTTTGTTGTTTTTGATGTTGAAACGGTCTTTCTTTATCCATGGGCAATGAGTTTCGATGTATTGGGTGTATCTGTATTTATCGAAGCTTTAATTTTCGTGCTTATCCCAATTGTGGGTTCAGTTTATGCATGGCGAAAGGGAGCGTTGGAATGGTCTTAACTGAGTATTCAGACAATAAAAAAAAAAAGGAAGGAAAAAATTACATTGAGACAGTTATGAATTTGATTGAGTTTCCGTTACTTGACCAAACAACCCCCAATTCAGTTATTTCAACTACATCGAATGATCTTTCGAATTGGTCAAGACTCTCCAGTTTA